ATATGTCGATTTATATTAAGTAATTTGTAGAAAAGAGACTCAGAAAAATTAATCATGTGCCAGGAACCAGATTTGAACTGGTGACACGAGGATTTTCAGTCCTCTGCTCTACCAGCTGAGCTATCCCGACCATTCCCGATACCGCATCCTCATTTTACTAGATAACTTAGGTCTATGTCAATTCAAAGGGTATTACAAAGTCTTATCCAGGTGCTAGAATTTCTTGGATCTTCAAAAAAGGAAGACTTTGTAAGTTTCAGTATGAATAATGATATCGACCGTGACTCGTTCAAATGGGGAGTCTTTGGTCAAAGATGGTCATTTGTACATGTATCATCTATCACAAGACTTGTCATAAGAGACAAATTTGTCTCTCAGATCCGTTTGTAAAAGAGTAGGGTGAATGAGAAAGATAACGAATTTGGAACTACTAACGAAAAAAAGGATAAGATAAATAGTTAAGGAGTCAAATGGGCTTTTTGGGGATAGAGGGACTTGAACCCTCACGATTTTTAAAGTCAACGGATTTTCCTCTTACTATAAATTTCATTGTTGCCGATATTGACATGTAGAATGGGACTCTATCTTTATTCTCGCCCGATTAATTAGTTCTGCAAAAGAACTATCAGACTGTGTGGTGAATGCTTTGATCAATGAATATTCGATTCTTTCTTCAATATGGAATCGATTCACAACAATTTTTCCGTTTTTCATATAAAAATACAGATTCAGGTCGTCATTAATCATTTGCATTAATCATTTGATAGAGTATTTCAGTACGTATGTATATACGTATATCCTTCAGCTTTTCGGAAGTTTCAATGGAAGGATTCCTCTACCAATGCAACACAGTCAATTCCATTTGTTAGAACAGCTTCCATTGAGTCTCTGCACCTATCCTTTTTTCACCTTCTGGGCCTTTGTTTTTGGAAAACAGGATTTGGCTCAGGATTGCCCATTTTTATTAATTCCGGGGTTTCTCTGAATTTGAAAGTTCTCACTTAGTAGGTTTCCATACCAAGGCTCAATCCAATTAAGTCCGCAGCGTCTACCAATTTCGCCATACCCCCCGTTTTGTTTTGAGATTAGGATCTCATTTTTATTGAGACGTGGTTCTCCTTTTTTTTTCATTTCTTCATTTCTACTGGAACCGTTGAATTCATTAAATACTGATTCCTATCTCGAAACAGTTTTTCTCCTCTTTTATTTCTTGACTATCTTCTTTCATCTTCTATAGGAAACCCGCATTTGGTCCAATCAGAAATGATTCTAGCATTTCTGTATCCGCAATTCAATATAGATGGATATATACCACGTATATATGTCTCTCTTCTGCTCGTTTTTCCCATGCAATTTGGAATACTTGAAGGGTCGATTCTTTTTTTCGTCTGAGCTTCCATCTTTACGAATCAGAGCGCAAGAATGTCTCATTATTTAGAACAAATCATTCCATTTAGAAATAGAAAATATAGATGATATGGAATAAAATAGAGAAAAAAATACTTTCAAATATCATTTGAAAGCAAAAACGAAAATGATTTAATCTAAAAATCTATCGAATCAAATCGAATATTTAATAATATTCTATGCTATACTATAGAATTGGGCTATAGAATTGTGATGTGAGAAAAAGAAATCGAAATTCTATATCGATAGATTAATCGTTATATTCTATGGTAAGTATGAATATTTCCTTTCAATTCTATATTCTATTTTTTATATATTCATATTCATTATGACTAGCTAATAGGAATCGCTAAGAATGCAAATAGAAGTATATAAGTATATTAATTAATAGCTAAAGCTAAGATGACAATAGTTTATTGAATCCCTATGCATGTAGAATTTCTCTTAGGTGAGCCTGCTTAGCTCAGAGGTTAGAGCATCGCATTTGTAATGCGATGGTCATCGGTTCGATTCCGATAGCCGGCTTTTCTCTATTTATTTTCTTCGAGTTTTTACATGATTGAGAATGTCCCTTTGAAATCCGAAATCAAAGAATATTGAAAAATCTATTTTTTATCTTATAGGAACTTACAACTATGTCATGAAAAGAATCCCTTTTTATCTATTTTTTATCTATATAGAATCTCTATATAGATATAGAATATATATAGAATAGAAAGGTCTGGATATTTGTCCCATTCATCTAATTATTCTTTAGAGTACAAGTACACTACTTCCGTAAACTTCGCTTCATTTATAATTTAGTTCAGTTTTAGTTTAGGTTTATTCTGTAAAATGAAATTTCATCAATAAGAATTCAATAGAAATAAGAATAAGGAGTCTTTATGTCGCGTTACCGGGGACCTCGTTTCAAAAAAATACGCCGCCTGGGAGCTTTACCGGGACTAACTAATAAAAGGCCTAGAACCGGAAGTGATCTTAGAAACCAATCGCGTTCCGGGAAAAAATCTCAATATCGTATTCGTCTAGAAGAAAAACAAAAGTTGCGTTTTCATTATGGTCTTACAGAACGACAATTACTTAAATACGTTCG